AGCTCACTATCGAGATTTTGGACTATCCGGGCACATACTTCGAGAAATGGTTCATGCATGTTTGTTACCGGGTGCAACAAAATCAAGTTGGTAATAAAAACAAGATCGTTTCTATTTTTTTTTTACCTAAAAGATTTTTTACCTAAAAAATCAATATCGCTTCCCAATTGTACCTATTTTTCTGGATTTCTTTGACTTAGATTTTATGGACCCTCTATCTATTTCTTTCTAAAAAGATCTGTTTTACTATACCCATTTGTAAACAGGATATCTAATATTTTTTATTTTTCTTTTTTTCTTTTTTTTCGAGAACCTTATTTGATAGCCAGCCCTTTGTACACATCATGATTTGATCCTAACTTAGTTCACTATGACTCAAGGGTTCAAAACTAATTGACTCAATAACAAGTTTTTTTCTCTGTTGCAGGCTTTTGATTTCATCATAACTATGCTATAACTATGCTACGGAATTTGAAAAACCTTATTTATTCTTAAATAACCATATTATGGTTATACATCTATTTGATTTCATATTATCAGGATGCACGCCATGCTATTTCAAATTACAAATCTTGAAAAAATTTTTTTCTAAATCCTAGGGGATTCAACTCTCTTTTCATTTCAGGAAAAAAAAATTCGAATTAGTTAGAACTAAATAAAAATGGAATGAACTCGTATAATTGCTATCTTAGTATGTGATTAGTTTTTTTCTTTCAAAGAAAAATGATATAAAATATATGAAACAAAAAATCCATTGGAATTCCAAAACTTCAAACAAATTGGAATTCAAGATGAAATACTATACTTATGCTTATTGAAGAAAGAGCACCGAAGCCTTAGGATGATTTTCCAGAAACTTTTCGAATACTCTACTCATTAACTATGATTTACAGAACAACATTGTTCTTTGGATTTCAATTGAATTAATTCCTGAGGGATTCAATTCTCTTTTCAGGAACAACACAATATATTTATTTATATTTTGAATATTTTTAAAGAGTATGCCTATGCCACAATTCTGCTTGTTTAAAAAAGCATTCCAGAAATATATTTAATATAATATATTTCTGGAAAATGTTCACAATTTTCGATCAAAAAACCCTTCTTTAGAAATAAAGAAATAAAGCAACTCGATTTATTTGTCCTCGATAATAGATTTAGAATGGTTACGATCTGAATTAACGAATTCTTAAATCAAGCTGAAGACTGTTATATTGTTTCAACAGAAGATGTGCTATTTCTCTTGAGAAATATCCTTATTGAGATGACAGATTTATTATTCTTATATTTCGTGAAAAGATCTAATTCTCCTTCCGACATATTTGACCGACTAAAGGAGAATAAGAATTTCTAGGAGAATAAGAATTTCTCCAAAACACCAACAATCAATATAAGTCAGAAGATGTCTAAGTATAAAAAAAAATACAAATTCAATAACTTAGAATCTTCTTTAGAATCTTCTTTCTTATAGGCAATACTGGAAGACTTTCAATGAAGTTCCTGCAACACCTAAAGATTGTTGTGAATTCATTTTAAATAATATAGGCGAATTTATGTTAATCTTCTATAACAATTTTGAAGAAATTTCTTCCAAAAAGTGTTTGCAAGAGAAATTTTTCAACAATTATTCCGAAAAATACTTTCAGTATTGTCCATAAAATACTGAAATGTTCCTATAGTATAGGGGAAGGTTGGAATTTGAAAGAAAAAAGTTAGTTTGTTATTTTATTCTTTTTTTTTTTTTTATTCTTAAAGAATCATATCATATTATGGTTATAGATCTATCTGATTGCATATTATCAGGATGGATGCCATACTATTGCAAATTACAAATCTTGAAAAATTTTTTTTTCTAAATCCTAGAGCCCCTTTTCAGGAAAAAAAAGGAAAAATTTTTTCATAAAAATGAATACATTCATTAAAAATGAATACATTCATATACATATATAAGTTTAGTAAATTATAAGGAGGAGATTTTATGATTTTTCAAACATTCCAAAAATTTATTATTGAAAAATATATTATTCAATCATATTCTACCTTTTCCTTTAAAAAGTCCTTACTCTCAACGAGGAACACCTTAGTTTTTAGTTACAGTGATTCTTCAGAACTTTTTTTTAAGTTTTGTTGTGCCAGTGATACTGAACAAAATAACGAAATTTTAAAAAAAATTATAAAAAATTTTCATAAAGACTTTCGATCTCCAGATAAAAAAAAGGAGGCTGTCGAGAAAATCTTGAATAATGAAAGATATTTATATTCTGTAATAGAACGTACATATCTTTTGAAATATAATTATGATTTTTTAATTCGTCATTTTTATTCATTTTCATATGAATACAATTTCAATAAGCAATTGTGGAATTGTTTTCCAGATCAAGAAATATCAATTTGTGAATTTTCAATGATTAATGATGTCCCTTTTTTAGAAGTAGATTTACATTTAAATATAAAGATGTTTAAAAAGATGTTTGAAGATTTTGATTCTTCAAACATTTTTTATTTGAAAAGCTTTGCTATTTTACTTAAGGGATTTCTACTTTTTGATTTAGGATTCGACGGTTATATTCTTGGTACTTGGTGGGAATTTGATTGGTGGCGTACTGTTGGGTTCTCTAGGAGTACTTGGATCCATAATGAAGTCGACATTTACTTTTATTCTAAAAAAATCAAAAATAATTTTTCTATTGCGAAAAGTGTTTGTTCTTATGATACCAACTCTTTGACTGGTGAAATAACTAAAAATAAAGATATTACTTTTGATAATATCAATTCAGGAAACTTGTCGAGTGACAATAATGCAAGTTCACAGGAAAAAGTATCCTTAGCTAAATATCAAAAGAATCAATCTTTAATAAAATACCAAAATCCAGAGGATGTATTTGCGCCATATGCTCATTTATGGACTCTTTGTGAAAATTGTGAGACATCCATTTATAAAGAATATGCGCAAAGAAATAAATATATTTGTCAACATTGTGCATTTCATTTACCAATGGAAAGTTTAGATCGAATCGAATCTTTGATTGATTCTGGTACTTGGGATCCTACGGATGAGAATATGGTTTCTATTGATCCCTATGAGATTCTTAGAAAAAAAGTTCACATAGCAGATTTAAAACAATATTTTGAACGATGTAAAAAAAGGCAACTTTCATTTTTCTTAGACACAGATGACGAGTTACAGGATAAAGAATTTGACTATTCATTTTTCTTAGACACAGATGACGAGTTACAGGATAAAGAATTTGACTATTTTTATTTTCGTCAAATATGGAAAATGTACCTATGCATATTTTATCAAAATAAAATTCAAGGTGAAATTGAATCACGTTGGTATACTCTTTCTTTTAAAGAAAGTATATCAGCTTTATTTGGTAGATCCATATATGATGATGAGTATGATGATGAGAGATTTGACAGATTATTACACAAGCAAGAACTCGAAGACAAGGAAGAACTTGAAGATAAGGAAGAACTTGAAGAACTTGTCAATTTTCTTCCCTCAGATGAAGAGGAACTCGATTCAGAGGGCCGCCTATATGCAGAGGAATCTACTCTAGAAGAGACTTCTGCAGAAGAATCCACTTCAGAGCAAGTTTATACAGAGCAAACTTCTACAGATACAGACGAATCCACTGCAGAAGAATCTATTGCAAAGAAATATACTCCAAAGGAATTAGTGCAACTATTTCTTCTAGAAGAAATAGAAGCAAAAAAAGAAATAGAAGAAAAAGAAAAAAACTTTTCTTCTGCTGATGATGAAAATGCTAATAAAAATTCAGAAAAATCAACAGAATCACAAGAATCAGAAGAATCAACAGAATCGCAAGAACCACCAGAATCACAAGAGTCAACAGAATCACAAGAATCAACAGAATCACAAGAGTCAAAAGAATCACAAGAATCGCAAGAATCAGAAAAAGATATACCTTATATGGATAAGGTCGATTCTTATCAAAGAGAAACAGGTTTGACTGACGCTGTTCAAACAGGAATAGGTAAACTCGACGGTATTCCTGTAGCACTTGCAGTTATGGATTTTCACTTTATCGGAGGAAGTATGGGATCTGTAGTGGGTGAAAAAATAAGCCGTCTAATAGAATATGCTACGATTGTAGGATTACCTATTATCATTTCTTGTGCTTCTGGAGGAGCTCGTATGCAAGAAGGAAGTTTCAGCTTAATGCAAATGGCTAAAATATCTTCAATTTTATTGAATTTTCCATTCCCTAATAACATATTTTTAGTGTCACTTTTGACATCGCCTACAACAGGTGGTGTTACAGCCAGTTTTGGAATGCTTGGTGATATCATTATTGCTGAACCAGATGCATACATTGCATTTGCGGGTAAAAGAGTAATTGAAGAAGTAATGAAGATCGAAGTACCCGAGGGTGTACAGGAAGCTGAATACTTATTTGAAAAAGGCTCATTGGATTTAATTGTACCGCGTAATTTTTTAAAAGGTGTTCTTAGTGAATTATTTCACTTCCACGATTTTTCTCTTCTAAAAGATATAACAGAAAAAGATTTAACAGAGCTAATAGATATATCTCAAAGAGATATATCTTTCTTAGATTTTGAAATCTAAACAATCTTATATCTTATATATTCAATTAAATTGGTTTATTAACAAAATCGAGGATATAGATGGGAAAGAACTGGACCTGAAGAGTTTTTTAAAATATTTTCATTTTGTTTTGAATAGAAAAAATTTGATAAACTAGATGATATGAGCAAATTAAGAATATTATTTTCCATTTCAGTATTTCGAATATTTTATGCCCATTCATTTTTTTTTACTTATCGAAATTATTTTTATTATTATAAAATATGTGAGAATGATGATACAATCAGAATTCAAAGAGTTTACACTGATAAGATAATCAGTGTACTTGCTAAATGAATGGATTATCAATCAGAAAAAATAAATAAATATTAGGATAGAAGAACAATATCTAAAATTTAAGAGCAAAATTTTCAAGAAATTTGAAAATTTTTTGTTAGGAACAAAACAATTTTTTGATTCTAGTAAAGAAGTTTCTCAAATTCTTACTCTTCTTTTTGTATTGATGCTGCGCTAAAAAAAATCCAATCACTTTTTTTCTAATTTATTTTTTAATTTTTTGTTATAATATAATTAACATGCTAATTATGTCACTTGCTTGTTTTTTTAGAATTTGAATGAAGTTGGGATTCAAATATTTTTTTTTGAATCTCAACTTCAAAAAAAAAGAAAGGATCTCTTTTTATATGAATTTTTATATGAAATGGATGGATATTTATTTATCTTTTCTTATTTTAGATTTTTAACTTCTATTTTTAAAAAATAATAAAATATGAAAAAACCTAAACGAAGAATTACTGCTCCACGCATGAATCGGCGTCTTTTTTCTAAACGTTTTCGTTTACTGAGACCTATACGACGTAAAATACAAAAAGGACTTATTCATATTCAGGCAAGTTCTAACAATACCATGATAACTGTTACAGATTTGGGGGGTCAAGTAGTTTCTTGGGATTCCGCTGGTACTTCACGATTCAAAGGTCCAAAAAAAGGAACACCCTATGCTGCTCAAACCGCAACAAGAAATGCTATTTATATGTTAGCAAAAGAGGGTATGGAACGAGCAGCAATTATGATAAACGGTGCCGGTCCCGGAAGAGCAGCAGCATTAAGAACCGTTCTTCAGAGTGGTGTAAAATTGAATTTCATACGTGATGTAACACCTATGCCACATAATGGATGCCGGCCCCCTAAAAGAAGACGTGTTTAACAAAAATCTTTTGATTAAAGAAGTTTTATAGAGAGGATCTTACCGTCCGTTTGAGAGGTAATCATAAAAATGATGGAAACCTTTATTTATATTTTTGAATATATATGAATATATAGTACAATTCTTAAGAACGGGAAAGAATCGTGGTTGACAAGGTTATAGTTATAATTATAGTAGCAAAAGTCATTGGAATCAATATTTGATATTTTGGAATAATTCGTTTTGTTATTGATCCTAGACTAGAAAGAATTTCTGGATTTTTCAAATCTTAATTGAAAATCAATCCAAATTTTTGTGTGGATTAGATTCTAATAACTGGCATAATTCTGATTTTTTGATTTTTCCTGATCGGAAAAATCATCCATGAAAAAGAAAGAAAAAAGATATTTAGTTAGATAAAAAAGATAAAAAATATGATTCCAATGATTATAAAAAAAAAAAAGAAAGCGAAAAGGAATATACATATTCCGACGTGACATTCTTGGTTCGCGTTTTCTCAAATTTAAGTGGCTCCATCCGCTACATCCACGTAAAAGTCAAAGTGCTATTTGTAGAGTTTTGAATAAAAAAAAATTATATAATTTATCTTTTTGAATAGATATATAAATATACAGATATATAAATATCTAGTACAATTCTTTATTTTGATAATTCTCGGACACGAAGATATCAAAGGGGGTACACCAAACTCGCATGTCCAGTGACTCATGTGTGATATTTAAAAAGTCGTCCTAATTATATCGCAAATATTTTGATATTTTAAGGAATAATAAAGTATATTATTATTATATTTTATATTGCGGTGTGCGATTTGATAAAAATTCTCATTTGACAGGTTCGAATTGAGAAACTGTCATCCCATTTGATCCAATTGGAGTGCCCTAGCTCTGACATGTGTTTTGGAAGAAATCATAAATCCCATGAAACTTAGGATTTTTGGTATATAGAATATACCAAAATTAAAGGGGAATTGATCCATGGTCGCTCCTGTAATAGATAAAGAAGAGTAGCTAGTTATACCTTGAAAAAATCTTTTTTCATGGAATGATTTTTCATTCCATTCAGAGAAAGATTTTGCTTAAGCAAGCAAATAGAAAATCTAGTATGGTTACAGAAGTTTATCTATCGCATATATGCTTCAAGGTATTCATAACCGTCGAGGTGAGTAGGGACCTAAAAGATGAAATGGAATGAGATAATGAGATATAGACAAATAAATCCTGTATGAATTCGAAATTTAGAATTCTTTAGGAGAATTTATCAGGAAAGTAGACTACTCAATAATTTAATATTGAAAATCTTTAAATTCCAAGAAAAAAAACTTCCTTTCAAGGGTTGTTCCAAAATAAATGTACTTCGTACTTCTATGTAACTTCTATGTATATGTAAAAAAAAAAAAAAGAAAACATATTCATTTTTTCCTGTATTTTTATCTGATTTTCAATTTTTTGGTTATTCGAGTCAGAGTCAATCAAATAAGTATTTCTAAAAATTGTTTAGAGTTTGTGTCATACATCAATGGTGAATTACCGGTAGAAGGTTTTATCGGAACAAGAAAATCTTTATTAAAAAAAGCTAACTATGAATATGGATGAGAAAATGAGAAAATCTTAAGCATAATTACACTTTCTAACTAAATAATTGGGATGGGTCCTTCTTCAATTATTGGGGGTCCTTCTTGATAGGAAAAAAAGAATTATACAAATGCACGTGATCTTTTTCCTACACACCTTTATTTTCCAATTGCTTCTTTTTTAAAAGAAGTGGGAAACACAGTATATACTTTCATATATACAAAGTAAACATGAAGAAGAAGAAGTAGATTCAAGATTCAGTTTACCTGAACTTTTATCTGCATTCTGGACTAGTTCATCATTGTTTGGATGACTTTTCATCCTATGCATTTCTCCTTCATCTAATTTGTAAAAAAGTGAAAATGAGTATTCCATATCTAGATCCAGCGAACATGTTAACAACGATAATTCTGATTCACTTTATTCCAGTAGCGATCAAATATTCAGTCAATATTCGATATTAATAAATATACATCAATGGCTCCATTTATTTCTTTCAAGGCATAATAATAAGGAAGCTATTCTTTATAAATAAGTTTACTATCTTCTTATGTCCTTTGATAGGAGAAGGGGATTTCATTATATTAAATTATATTCTATATCAAAGAATCTTTTTTTTAGGATACATCAAAATTTTTTGGTATCCTAAATATAGGATACTGAAGTTACTGAATTGAAAAGAAAAATGAATCTTTTTTTTCAGTCGAAATTCTAAATTCTATCAGAGGAAATTTATGAATGTTATATCATCTTCCATTAGAGCATATAATGTGTTTTTTGAGATATCTGCTGTAGAAGTGGGCCAACATCTCTATTGGCAAATAGGAGGTTTACAAATCCATGGCCAAGTACTTATCACTTCTTGGATCGTAATTGGAATCTTATTAGTGTCAGTCATCATAGCTGTTCGGAATCCACAAACTATTCCGGCTGATGGTCAAAATTTCTTTGAATATATTCTTGAATTTATTCGAGACTTAAGTAAAACTCAGATTGGAGACGAATACGGCCCTTGGGTTCCCTTTATAGGAACTATGTTTCTATTTATTTTTGTTTCTAATTGGTCAGGTGCTCTTTTTCCTTGGAAAATTATAGAGTTACCTCATGGGGAGTTAGCTGCCCCCACGAATGATATTAATACTACGGTTGCTTTAGCTTTACTCACCTCAGTGGCATATTTTTATGCGGGTCTTAGCAAAAAAGGATTGAGTTATTTCGAGAAATATATTAAGCCAACTCCAGTTCTTTTACCAATTAATATTCTAGAAGACTTCACAAAACCTTTATCTCTGAGTTTTCGACTTTTTGGAAATATATTAGCTGATGAATTGGTAGTTGTTGTTCTTGTTTCTTTAGTCCCTTTAATAATTCCTATACCTGTTATGTTGCTTGGATTATTTACAAGTGGTATTCAAGCTCTTATTTTTGCAACCTTAGCAGCAGCTTATATAGGAGAATCCATGGAGGGTCATCATTGACTAGTTTTCGGCGAAATAGTCTTTTTTTTAGTTTAGCTTATCCTAATTCCTTTTTGATTCAAAAAAATCTGCTTGCTTGGTTTGAGAATATAATTCTAGAATATATTATAGTTCTATCTTCCTATATAGAAAAATATAGGAAGATAAAACACGATTTAAACACAGGAGAGAGGGGATGGACGATATTGTCTAATTCTAATTTGTATTAGAACGCTAAAGGGATTTTATTTGATTTTGAAAAGTTCAGTCATTTTTTTATTTGTTTTGAAGAATTATTATGGAATCCGAATGAATCCATATTAAATATGCACAGTTTATATAAGAACTGCATTTTTATGCATGCAATATGAGATGTTCACTAGCTAAATAACACTATACTATATATATAAATTATAAATTTATATATATATTTATGTATATAGTATATATTATTTTTTTATTATAAATAAAAAAAAGACACATTTTTCCTAAAAAAATAGATTAGAATATAAATGGTCTGTTTCGTCTGTGATTTTTTTTAATAAAAAAACAGATGAACTAAAGGATCTGGAAAAAAGAGTAGAAAGAATTTAATGAAAAGGTGGTTGGAAAGGTATAGAAAATTTCAAACTTTATTCAAAGAATTCTATAATAAATAGAAAAGAAAAGGGAAATATCAAAAAAGTTCTGACAATTCATAAATATTATTTATTTGAATTTGTAATTTTGAGTTATTTCGACTAATAGATTTACCTATTCTAAAACTAAAATAGGTTATAATTATTTTGTTTCTTGTATCATTAACCTTTTCCTTTTTTTAGTGCGAGGAACTTACTATGAATCCACTGATTTCTGCTGCTTCCGTTATTGCTGCTGGATTGGCTGTGGGGCTTGCTTCTATTGGGCCTGGGATTGGTCAAGGTACTGCTGCAGGTCAAGCTTTAGAAGGTATTGCGAGACAACCAGAAGCAGAAGGTAAAATACGAGGTACTTTATTACTTAGTCTAGCTTTTATGGAAGCTTTAACAATTTATGGACTAGTTGTGGCATTAGCGCTTTTATTTGCAAATCCTTTTGTTTAATCTTATTAATAGTAAAAAAAAGTTACTTAGATTATCTATTTTTTGGTATTTTGAATTGAAACAGTGCTTTGCTTTTTTTTTCTTCGAATAATATTATATCAACAATT